ATCAGAGGAATAATTGGAACGGTTGTCTCGAACTGCTTCATAGCATTATCGATTAAAAATGCATTTTCTAGCATTTGACTCCGCACCACAAAAGTATTTAGTCGCCCCCTGGAAAGATAGCCCAGAAAGTCGATATAATCTTTGTATAAGTGGTTTATATGAATCCTTCCGGGTTGAGACCACACGTGAAAATGCCATTGCCATAAATTGACAAGGTAATATTTCCATTTATTCATCAGAAGAGGCATATCTTTTGAAGCCAGAACGGATTTTCCTTGATATCTAACATAATGCATGATAGGATGCTTGAACAACCATAAGTAGTCCTGAAAATCATTAACAAAGACTTGGACAAGATCTTCTACTTTTCCATAAAAAGAAATTCGCTCAAAAAGGAGTCCTGAAGATGTTGATCGTAAATGAGAAGATTGGTTACGGAGAAAAAAGAAGATTGATTCATATTCATATACATGAGAATTATATAGGAACAAGAAAAATCTTGGATTACTTGTTGAAAAAATGGAATTTGATTTCTTTGGAGTAATAAGACTATTCAAATTAAAATACTCATGAAGAAAGAATCGCAATAAATGTAAAGAAGAGGCATCTTTTACCCAATAGCGAAAGGTTCGAACCAAGATTTCCGGGCGAATGGGGTAGGGTATTAGTACATCTAAGACATAGTGTAAATGTGAGAAATTGTTCTCGAAAAAAGGAAATATTGAATGAATTGATTGGAAATTATGAGATTTCGCCATTTCTTTTTCTTTCCCTTCTAAGAAAGCTACTAATCGTAGGGAAAATGGAATTTCCACAATGACTGAAAATCCCTCCGATATCATTTGCGAATAAAATTTATTGTTGTGTCCAATAAAGTGATTTGGATTAGAACCCTTAGCATAAATACTCAAATGAATCCGTTGATACGTCCGACTAATTAAACGTTTCACACTGAGGGAACTAGATTTATTGTCATAACCCCCATTTTCCAACGGAATCGTCGATCTATTTAAACCGTGATCATGAGCAAGTGCATAAATAGACTCTCGAAAAAGAAGTGGGTATAGGAAGTTGTGTTGCTGAGATCTATCTAGTTCTAAATGGATTTGATATTCTTTCATTTGAAATTAGATTGCAACAAAAGGTAAGGTATTTATTGGATTATCAAATGATACATAGTGCGATACAGTCAAAACAAAGTATTGTAGTAAAAAAAAAATGGATACCTTGGAAACGGGTAAACTCATTACCGGATTCTCGATTTTCTCATTTTTGAATTGGTTTATGTTTGTTATAGTATAAATAGGTGGTTAGAAATCCTTTATTTTTGCAATCCAACCGCTCTTTTGATTTTGGAAAACAAAATATCTTTATCAATATACTGCTTCTTCTACACATTCATCTCCAACCCATAATAGGGACAAACTCATAGTTAGGACTCATTAAAAAAATCGCTAATCGACTCACGGAAAACCCCTTCCCCGCATTAGGAACTAATATCTTTTTAACGTTTAATTAGATCGGGGAATTATTCAAATTCAATTCAGAAGAGAAGCTCGTTCCTTTTTATTTCCCGAGAATTGGAACCATAAGGCTCTATCCATTTATTCACTCGACCCAACTTTGAATTCAATTTTTTGTTCTGCGCCAACAATTCAAACCCTATTTTGAAGCCATTGAATCAGAATAAAGTATTCTCAAAATTTTCCATTGATACGACATGCTGGTTTTTCCATTCATTCCTTTCAGGATCAGTCGTGGTCTTACAAACTCTCCCGATGGTATGGATGAATCCTTTGTTTCATATAAATGTGTAAAAGATGCTAGCCGCACTTAAAAGCCGAGTACTCTACCGTTGAGTTAGCAACCCGAATAATTCGAATGGGTGGATACAATCGGAATAAAAAAGAAATAAAAGAAAAGAAATGAAATTGCACAACGGAATCAAAATATTAAATTAGCAAGAAATCGACTAACAAAATTTAGAATCGATTGGGAACATAAAAAAAAAACTTCTTGTATAACAGCGAATCCAGCGAACCCATTACTTTAATTTTGAATGAAGTAAAGAAAAAAACCAAACCTCTGTTACGGAGATAAATAGGTACGGAGATAAATGGATCCGTTTATCCTTATCCACGATCGAATTATAGTTGTTCGATACGCTGCTGTCAATATGATGGTGAATGTTGAATATTAATGTTAAGAAAAGAATCTAAAAAAATAAAATAGCGAAAACAAAAAGAATGAATTTATTAATTTAATTAAAATATAAAATAAAAAATTTAATTAAAATATAAAAAAAAATTAGAAAATGAAATAAATAAATAATATAGAAAAGAAATAATTTAGAAATACTTAAAAAAAAAATCGAAAAGAAAAAGAAAGAACTTGCGTTAGATTTGCACTACATATTTACTATACATAAATACAAATGGATACATAGCTATAGCTGAAAGAATAAAAAAAAAAAAAAAAAAGAAATCTCGGGTTGACATTGATTCAATCAATCAATATAAGTAAAATAAACAAGTTGAATCCCTTGTTTTGTGATTTGTTAATAGATTTACAACGACAAACTATAAAACGCCCCGTTTCGATTGCGAGTAATGTAAATTTTCGATTTCTCGATCCAATTAGTTCGTTGTATTCGTTTGATCTTTTTTATATGCATCTTATATCAATAAAATTGATTTTTGTTCTTCTGCTTATTTTTTTTGTCCTTATACTTACAGAACATGATACTTTATGGGAGCAATATTAAATAGGAATAAAAAGTAGGTATGAATAGAACAAAAAAGGGGGGAGTAGTAAAGAAAAAGTTATACAAAACTATATAGGAGTCATCCACACCCTCTTTTTTTATTCTATACCCTCGATGCAATTTCGTTTAATTAAGATGAAGTTCCTTAAAAACCCCAGCCTTCTTTGAAATATCATGAACCGTTCCTGTAGGTTGAGCGCCCTTGTCAAGGAAATCTAAAATGGCAGGAAGATTTAAATGGGTTTGATTATTTATCGGATCATAAAAACCCACTTTCCGAAGATCTCTTCCCTCTCTTCGGGATCGAGCATCGATTGCAACGATTCGATAAACAGCTCATTGGGATAGATGTAGATGAACAATACCCCCCCCTAGAAACGTATAAGAAGTTTTCTCCTCGTACGGCTCGAGAAAAAATGATTAGAAATTGTGTGATTTAAGTCCTTCTTTTTCGAAAAAAAAAAAGCATTCGTACTCTCATAACTCAAGTTGGATAACTTTTAAATAGCCCAAAAGAAAATCTTTAGGGATTTCTTTTTTTGAGTGGTCTCTAACCCCTTTTTTTTTGTCTCGTTTCGAATCGATTTTTTGATTCTTAATTCCCATTCTGATCTAATTGTTGAGACAATTGAAACGGTATTTCCTTGTTCCAGGATCCCTTTTATCTTTGCCTTGAATCATTGGGTTTAGACATTACTTCGGTGATCTTTCGTTTTCAAAAATGGCGGCAACACACCCCTTTTTGCGATTTTTTTCTATCAAAGAATCATACGAACAATTGATTCCTGCATGATACACTTTTCATCGAAAGAGTTTTACCAATTCCAACAAATTGTCGTTTTGGATTTCAAAATTGCTCGAATCGGATTCTTTCGATTTATATATCGAAAATATACTTACGAAGTTTGTTACAACTTATTGATTGGTATTAACCCTAGATCCTTGCCCCTGCGAAATGAACAAATACTTTCTACTCAAGCTCCATCATGTCCTATTTACACTACACCCCAACAAAAAACAAGAATTCTAGTAGAACAGAACAAAGTATGTCGAGCCAAGAGCCCATTCATTTTTAGATAATCTACAATCTAAAATGGCGGATAAAAAAAAATCCACAGCGGATCGTGTCCTTCAAGTCGCACGTTGCTTTCTACCACATCGTTTCAAACGAAGTTTTACCATAACATTTTTCTAGTTTTGAACCGGTATGTAATTGATTCAATTATGGAATCATGAATAGTCATTGCTTCGGTCAATACCCAGTCCTTTTTCCTTCGATATGAAAGGAATAGTTAGTTAATTTATGAGGAAGAAGCCTCAGTAAGAATTTAATTTCACCCTCTATTTTAATTTTATTGCATGAATGCAATATTTCTTTTTATTTCTAAATAAAACAAAAAAGAACACGAATAAAAATAAAAAGAAAATAAAGTAAAAAGTAAATATAGAGGATGAAGATATATGAATGGACCCCGTCTCAATTATTAATTATGATTAAATACATTTCCAATTATTAATTAAAGCCAAACATCAAATACCTCCAGCTCAAAGAAAATTCACCCATATGAAACTCGATTGATTATGAGATCTTACATCGCTCACTAACTCGTATGGACCCCACTCCCAATTCATTCTGGGGGATGATTAATCATAAATAAAAATAGGATCCTATTTGATACGGGATGCTAGACTCTTTTGTATAGATAAAAAGACAAAAGGGTCCAGATTACATCATTCTTTACTATAATTGTTCTTTTACCCTAAACCGGTCTTAGAAACTTAATTCCATTGATTGAATTCAAACAGTACCACGAATACCCTCTTGTTTAGATTTCAAGAAATGAAATAAAAAATCGGGGCTGTCTTATTAAAAAAAAAATATAAGAAAGATAGAGAGAAAGATAGAGGTTTTTGCATTTCGATTTAGAATGTATCCTTGCAAATTCACGGAGGTAGGGTATGTAAGGATTTTTTAAGCCACTCACTTCCATATCAAAGTGAAAGGGAGGGGGAGGGCCCATCCGACTTTTTTTGAATTCAAACTCTTGTGATCTATGTTGCGATCTTACTTGGATCACAAATGGATTCCGTTTTATTTTCGTATTATTTGAACTCGATTCAATTTATGAAAAAACATCTTATTCAGATTATTCAGAGAAGAGTTTTGAAAATTAGAAACAAGAAGTCCATTTTATCAAAAATTAGACTCTTAAAAAAATTATACTCTGAAAGAGAGGTTGCTCAAAAAAGTAATTTGGAGTCTGATATTCGGATATATATAAGAGGTCGCTCTGGGACGGAAGGATTCGAACCTCCGAATAGCGGGACCAAAACCCGTTGCCTTACCGCTTGGCCACGCCCCATTTGAATTTCTTTTCTATTCGATACTAATAAACACTAATATTGGTTGTTCGTCAATTCCCGGCCAAATCTCTACGGAATAAAGTAGATTCTTTTTTTAAGATTTTGACACAAGTAGATGCAGAATTAAACTCCATTTATTGATCATTACATAGAATTCAATTAAGATATTGTATGAAAGTATGATTTCTTCTATTCTCTTGTGAGAATTGAAGGATTTTTGTTTTGATTGGTTCGGTTCAAAGAAGTATTTTTTTTGTCTACCTTACTTTCTTTTCGTCATTTTTAGCTTATATCAATAACATATTTTTAACTCAATCAAAATACAATTATCTCCAAGAACAAAATGTTTGTTATGCTTAATACCTTTAGTTTGATCTATATCTTTCTTAATTCTGCCCTTTATTCGAGTAGTTTTTTATTCGGCAAATTACCCGAGGCGTACGCTTTTTTGAATCCAATTGTAGATGTTATGCCAGTAATACCTCTTCTCTTTTTTCTCTTAGCCTTTGTTTGGCAAGCTGCTGTAAGTTTTCGATAAGATCGTTAATAGTGTCCGAGAAAAATTCATGATTTATTCAAGCTCGAGAAAAAAAAATTATAACAATTGATAAGACCAGATGAGTCTTCCAATTTGAATGAACCCTCAAGTAAAACAGTAAAATTCTTGGGCAGACACGATAAATTTAGATTTCCCCATTTCACGATTCTGACCCTTTTTTTTTTTTCACTGAAAGAACCTATTAGAGTCCGCCACAATATCGAAGTCGAATTGTGTTAATTTCGAAAAATAAAAACTCTTTTGTATTTCTATCAATTTGAAAAACCGTTTCATTTCTTTTCATTTCTTGGTGTCAAAATAGGATATGTAGTATAAAAATAGAGAATCTATTCTCTTTCCCCCCCCCCCAAAAAAAAATTTGGAGATTGTGTAATGCTTACTCTCAAACTCTTTGTTTACACCGTAGTTATATTCTTTGTTTCTCTCTTCATCTTCGGGTTCCTATCTAATGATCCAGGGCGTAATCCTGGACGTGAAGACTAAAAAATAAGAAATTTTTCTTTACTTTATTCTTAGAAATGTTTTTAGGATTTGATTTTATCTATTCTACATCTTTAACTAGTCAAATAAAAAAAGCAAAAGGGTTCGCTAAATTCGAATTTGAAAGATACCCAGTCAGCGACGGAAACGGAAAGAGAGGGATTCGAACCCTCGGTACGAATAGCCCGTACAACGGATTAGCAATCCGACGCTTTAATCCACTCAGCCATCTCTCCTAATTGAAAAAAAAAATAATAATAATTACTATGTTACATTACACAAAAGATAATGCTTGAAAAAAAGGCCCTTCTTTACTTTAACTTTATTATATAGCTTATATATTTTTTTATTGTATTTTGTGTATTGTATTATACAGATGGATACAACTTTTATCAGGAATTCCATTTTTTATTTCTATAATTTTTTATTTCTATAAAATTAAAATAAAGAATGGCCTCGAAAGAGATATCTCGAATCAAAATAGAAAAAAATAAAGAATATCTCTTTACAAAATTACAAAAGGCCTTTTTTTTTTTATTTTCACGGCCTGGTCTGGTCAGTACCCAGCCGGGCCTTTTTTTGTTCCAATGAACCATACCGCAAAATCATAAAAAAAATGATTTAGATGGAATCAAAGTGTCATTTCTTATTCTTTATTATTCTTTTGTTTCTTCTTCTTTTTTTTTATTTAATTTACTTTTACTGGATACTCGAAAAAAGGGAAAAACAGAACGATGTATTTTTTTTTGCACAATGCATTTTATGTTATGGCTTAAATTGTTTTGTCGAGCCGTATCTGTCAAAACTCCTTCAAGAACCAAATTTGTTATTTTATTTAGTTATTCAATTTCGTTTTTTATTTTTAAACAAAATAAGTCCTCTTTTCCTAATTTCATTAGGACTCCTAACAAACACGTCAATACTCTAAGCTCTAATTTGCATTTCATGATTTTTTTTATTTCTGTCCTATATTGATTACGTCCGATTCCCTTGTTCGACAAAAGTCCCATTTCTATACAATAATCGTATTGTAGCGGGTATAGTTTAGTGGTAAAAGTGCGATTCGTTCTATTAATCCTCTTAATAGTTAAGGGGTTCTTCAGTTTCATTCATATTCTGATCAAAAACTTGATTTCTTAAAAGGATTTCATTTGAATCCTTTACCTCTAAATGAAAGATTCGAGGAAGAATATCCATTCTCGTGATTTGTATCCAAGGGTCAATTAGAAATTTCAAATTTGGATTATGAAATTACGAAACATAATTTTTGTGAATTTGGAATTGGATCAATCTTTCCAATTGAATAAGTATAAGTAAGGGATCCATGGATAAA